GTTCCCGCAGAAAAAGAGCTTCCTTTTTTAAACCCATTTTAAAGGAACTCGAAAAAAAAATGGGAAAATTCAAAAAGAAGTATTTTCGAGTTCTTATAGTTTTCAAAGGAAAAAGAAAATCACTTCGCAATGTTTCAAAAGAAACAAAAATAAATCCTTTTCTAAAAAGGATAATAAAAGGATTTTCAAAAGTGAATCCAATTCTTAGATTAAGAGAAGTAGAAGTATATGAATCGAATAAAATTAAAGAAGAAAAAGATTCCATAATCAATAATCAAATCAAATCATTTAGTCAAATTAAATCTCCCAATTGGATAAATTCTTCATTGACAGAAAAAAACATTAAGAATCGGACTGATAGAACAAGGACACTTCGAAATCAAATCGAAAGAATCATAAAAGAGAAAAAAAAAGTAACTCCAGCAATCAATAATCTTAGCCCTAACAAAACAAGTTATAATGCTAAAAGATTCGAAAAATGGCAAATAGTAAAAAGAAGAAATGCTCGATTAATCTGTAAATTACCCCTTTTTTTTTATTTTTTCACTGAAGAAATCTATACAGATCTATTTTTATCTATCATTAATATTCCCAAGATTAGAATGAATACCGAATTTTTTTTTGAATCAAAAAAAAAAATTCTTGATAAATCCATTTACAATAATCAAAGAAAACAGGGAAAAATTAATAAAAAAAATCAAAGAGCAATTCCATTTATTTCGACTATAAAAAAGTCACTTGATAGTAATACTAAAAGAAATTCACGTATTTTTTATAACTTATCCTACATTTCACAAACATATGTATTTTACAGATTCTCACAACTACAAGTTACTAACTCATATAAATTACGATCTATTCTTCAATATCAAGAAATCCCCTTTTTTCTTAAGCCTGAAATAAAGGACTCTTTTGAAACACACGGGATGGTTCATTCGAAATTGGGGTATAAAAAATTTACAAGTTATGAAATCAATCAATGGAAAAACTGGTTAAGAGTACATTTTCAATACGATTTATCTAAGATCAGATGGTCTAGATTAGTACCAGAAAAGTGGCGAAATGGAGTTCATCAGCGTGGTATAGCTAAGAAAAAAAATGTAAGCAAACAGCACTCATATGAATATGAAAAAAAACAATTAATTAATTCCAAAAAACAAAAAAAATTTAAAGTGGATTCATTATTTAATCAAAAAGAGAATTTTCTAAAATACTTTAAATATGATCTTTTATCATATAAATTTATTAATTATGAAAATAAAACGGAATGCTTTCTTTATGGATTCTCATTTCAAAGAAATAAGAACCAAGAGATTTCTTATAATATACCTAAAGAAACCTTTTTTGATATGCTGGGGAACATCCCTATTAATCTTAATCATAATAATTATCTAATTTATCTAATTAATAATTATAATTATCTGGGGAAGGACGATATTCTATATATGGAAAAAACAACCGATAGAAAATATTTGGATTGGAAAATTCTCAATTTTGATCTTGGACGAAAAGTCGATATTGAGACCTGGATGACGACCAATACCAATCAAAATACTCAAATTCGTACTAATATTCGTACTAATAATTCTCAAATAATTCATAAAAAAGATCTTTTTTATCTCATGATTCCAGAAACCAATTTACCAAACTGCCCGAAAGGATTTTTTGATTGGATGGGAATGAATGAAAAAATGTTAAAGTGTCTTATATCAAATCTGGAACTTTGGTTCTTCCCAGAATTTGTGTCACTTTATACTGCATACAAAATGAAACCTTGGTTTATACCAAGCAAATTACTTCTTTTAACTTTGAATTTCTATTCAAATAGTAGTGAAAATAAAAAGATCAACGAAAAAGAAAGCTTTTTGATAACATCGAATAAAAAACATCGAAATCAAGAAGAAAGAGAACCCACAAGTCGAGGCGATCTTGGATTCGTTCTCCCACAACAAAAAGATATTGACGAAAATTATACAAGATCATACGTCAAAAAGGGGAAAAAGAAAAAACAATACAAAAGTAACACAGAAGCAGAACTCTATTTCTTCCTGAAACGTTATTTACTTTTTCAATTGAGATGGAACAATAGTTCGAATCAAAGCATGATCAATAATATCAACGTATATTGTTTCCTGCTTAGACTGATAGATCCAAGAAAAATAACTATATCCTCGCTTCAACAGAGAGAAATGTGTTTGGATATAATGCTAATTCAGAGGAATTTAACTCTTACAGAATTGATGAAAAAGGGAATATTGATTATAGAACCCATTCATCTGTCTGGAAAAAAAGACGGACAATTTATTATGTATCAAACCATAGGTATTTCCTTGGTTCATAAGAGTAAGTACCAAACTAATCAAAAATGCAAAAAGGAAAAATATATTTCTAAAAAAAAATTGGATCAGGCTGTTTCACCACATCAAAGAATAACTGGGAATAGAGACAAAAATCATTTTGATTTGCTTGTTCCTGAAAATATTTTATCGCTTAGACGTCGTAGAAAATTGCGAATTCTAATTTGTTTTAATTCAAAAACTCGAAATGATGCAGATAAAAATCCAATATTTTGCAACGAAAAGAGCATAAAAAATATCGGCCAAGCTTCACATAACCATCTTGATAGAGAGAAAAATCAATTAATGAAATTTAAGCTCTTTCTTTGGCCTAATTATCGATTAGAAGATTTAGCTTGTATGAATTATTATTGGTTTGATACCAATAATGGCACTCGTTTCAGTATGGTAAGGGTACATCTGTATCCACAATTGAAAATTCGGGGATAATACACCTTTTCTATATATCCTATGTCCATACATAATCCATACATAATACAATTATATTATAATTATTATAATATTATAATTATTATAATAAATTATAATAAAAATAAAAAATATATAATATATTATAATATATAATATAATTATAATATAATAATAAAATATAATAGAGTATATGTAATATAATATAGAGTATATATGAAAATAGAGTATATGAAAGCAACCAAATACACATATAACATGCAAATACACATATAACATGTCTCACACTTCATCCTAGTATCCAATAGGAAATGAATAATGTCTCAATTAGATCTCGAAATGAATCAACAAAACCTTCTTCATTTTAGGTCTCAATTTTTTAATGTGAACGTGGACCAATTCTTTTCTATTCCTAGCTAAATCCAATTTGAAATTAGAAAATTAGGAGTTTATAAAGAAATTTGGATTAGATTATTGTATCTATCACATTCAAATTTTCTAATTAATGGCATTATTATTTTTGATCGGTAAAATCCATATCTGTAAAAAGGGAAAGGAGGATTTTTTTATGGTAAAAAATTCATTTATTTCGGTTATTTCTCAAAAAGAAAGCGAAGAAAATAGGGGATCTGTTGAATTCCAAATAATCAGCTTTACTACTAAGATAAAGAAACTTACTTCACATTTGGAATTGCACAAAAAAGATTTTTCATCTCAGAGGGGTTTACGGAAAATTTTGGGAAAACGTCAACAACTGCTGGCCTATTTGTCAAAAAAAAATAGAGGACGCTATAAAGAATTAATTGGTGAGTTGGATATTCGAGAGAGAAAAACTTGTTAATCTAAAGCGTGATACCTTTTGAGCTTAGTCCTTTCAATTTTGATGAACTTCTTTTTAATTTAAGCAATGCATGCAAGAATGACTCGGGAAAAAACTTATGATTGCGCCAACTTCAAGAAAAGACCTCATGATAGTCAATATGGGCCCTCACCACCCATCAATGCATGGTGTTCTTCGACTGATCGTTACTCTCGACGGTGAAGATGTTATTGACTGTGAACCAATATTGGGTTATTTACATAGAGGGATGGAGAAAATCGCGGAAAACCGAACAATTATACAATATTTGCCTTATGTAACGCGTTGGGATTATTTAGCTACTGTGTTCACAGAGGCAATAACTGTAAATGGACCCGAGCAGCTAGGCAACATTCAAGTACCTAAAAGGGCTAGCTATATCCGAGCGATTATGTTGGAATTGAGTCGTATCGCTTCCCATTTATTATGGCTTGGCCCTTTTATGGCAGATATTGGGGCGCAGACCCCCTTCTTCTATATTTTTCGAGAACGAGAATTTATATATGACCTATTCGAGGCTGCTACCGGTATGCGCATGATGCATAATTATTTTCGTATTGGAGGAGTCGCTGCTGATCTACCTCATGGATGGATAGATAAATGTTTGGATTTTTGCGATTATTTTTTAATCGGGGTTGCTGAATATCAAAAGCTTATTACACGGAATCCCATTTTCTTAGAACGAGTTGAAGGCATAGGCGTTATTGGTGCAGAAGAAGCACTAAATTGGGGTTTATCGGGACCAATGCTACGAGCTTCCGGAATACAATGGGATCTTCGTAAAGTTGATCGTTATGAGTGTTACGACGAATTTGATTGGGAGATTCAATGGCAAAAAGAAGGGGATTCATTAGCTCGGTATTTAGTACGAATCAGTGAAATGACAGAGTCGATAAAAATTATCAAACAAGCCCTGGAAGGAATTCCAGGGGGACCATATGAGAATTTAGAAATCCGACGCTTTTATTCTATCAAAGATCCTGAATGGAATGATTTTGACTATCGATTTATTAGTAAAAAACCCTCTCCAACTTTTGAATTGTCCAAACAAGAACTTTATGTAAGAGTGGAAGCACCAAAAGGGGAATTGGGCATTTTTTTGATAGGGGATCAGAGTGTTTTTCCTTGGAGATGGAAAATTCGACCACCGGGTTTTATCAACTTGCAAATTCTTCCTGAGTTAGTTAAAAGGATGAAATTGGCTGATATTATGACGATGCTAGGTAGCATAGATATCATTATGGGAGAAGTTGATCGTTGAAATGATAATTGATACAACCGAAATACAAACTATCCATTCTTTTTCCAGATTGGAATCCTTAAAAGAAGTCTATCGGATCATATCGGTGCTTGTTCCTATTTTCATTCTTGTATTAGGAATCACACTGGGTGTACTAGTAATTGTTTGGTTAGAAAGAGAAATATCTGCAGGGATACAACAACGTATTGGACCCGAATACGCCGGACCTTTTGGAATTCTTCAAGCTCTAGCAGATGGTACAAAACTACTTTTCAAGGAAAATCTTCTTCCATCTAGAGGAGATATTTGGTTATTCAGTATCGGGCCAGCCATAGCAGTCATATCTATTTTATTAAGTTATTCAGTAATTCCTTTTAGCTATCGTTTTATTCTAGCCGATCTTAGTATTGGTGTTTTTTTATGGATCACCATTTCAAGTCTTGCTCCCGTTGGACTTCTCATGTCGGGATATGGATCAAATAATAAATATTCTTTTTTAGGTGGATTAAGGGCTGCTGCTCAATTAATTAGTTATGAAATACCATTAACTCTATGTGTATTATCAATATCTCTACGTGCGATTCGTTGAGGCATAAATATTTCTTTTCTTTCTAGCAAGAGAGTTAAACGAGTTGAATATCTATTTTATTCATCATTGGGGTGGATGAACTAAACCAGATAGTTATATGAGTGAAATAAAACGGCTTAAAAATTTGTTGTTAAAGGGATTCAATCTCATTTCCTATGTACAAGAATTAAGTGAAAGCAAACATAAGCAGCCGAGACTGTTTACTCCAAGATTGGTTGATTAGTCATTATGGCTTGAAGCGGGTTCAAAAGATCAACTGTATGGGGTTTTTATTGACATAGATGTATTATTTTTATCAATTCAAAAAACGAGTGGATGGTTAGGAAGACAAAGATACACAAAGGATTAGTTATGGAGATTCTGTAAATTATTCAACAGGATATTTCTTTCTATTTATAGAAAAGTAATTCAAATTGGGGCTTTAAGTTGGTAGAAATGATTAAGAAGTACTCCCCGAGATTTTGATCCAGAGTATGTTCCTATCCACCGATTAAGTAAATAACTATCAAGAACGAAGAAATCTTTTACTTTGCCCTTTTTCTGAGAAAGGAGAATAGGAACGAGATAAAATAGAAAGACTCAAATTGCGAAAAGAGATCTTTTTTTTATTCAAGGATAAAGTTATTAATCAACAAAGAAAAATGAAAATTCTTAAAAGATGAGATCAATTCAGAAGCACTTTTTTATTATAAATCTAGCAGACCGAATTCCATTGGTCTAATTCTAGACCCTTTTTGACTCTTTATCAATTCTACAAAATTCTACAAAGATATCAAGATAAATAATGCTGAAGGGTCCTTATTGTGATCGATGAGGAGCTGTATGAGGTGAAAATCTCATGTACGATTCTGTAATAGCGATGGAAACAGTGATGTTATCATCGACTATGATTATCTAACAGTTTAAGTACAGTTGATATAGTTGAAGCGCAGTCAAAATATGGTTTTTGGGGGTGGAATTTGTGGCGTCAACCTATAGGGTTTATCGTTTTTCTAATTTCTTCTCTAGCCGAGTGTGAGAGATTGCCTTTTGACTTACCAGAAGCAGAAGAAGAATTAGTAGCAGGTTATCAAACCGAATATTCAGGTATTAAATTTGGTTTATTTTATGTTGCTTCGTACCTAAATCTATTAGTTTCTTCATTATTTGTAACAATTCTTTACTTGGGGGGTTGGAATCTTTCGATTCCATACACATTCGTTACAGAGATTTCTGACATAAATAAAAGAAGTCAAGTTTTTGGAACAATAATCGGTATTTTTATTACATTAGCTAAAACTTATTTGTTCTTGTTCATTTCTATTGCAACAAGATGGACTTTACCAAGACTGAGAATGGACCAACTATTAAATCTTGGATGGAAATTTCTTTTACCTATTTCTCTAGGTAATCTATTATTAACAACTTCATCCCAACTTCATTCACTCTAAAGGAATATAATTATATAATTAATAATTATAATATAATTATTATTATTATTTCTATTTTCTTCTATTTTCATTTTCTATTCTATTTTCACAACTTGTCTCAAACAAGAGAAAGAAACAAGTCAAATTTTTTATAGATATTCATATATATTCCCCATGCTAACTCAGTTCTTGAATTCTGGTCAACAAACAATCCGAACTGCTAGGTACATTGGTCAAGGTTTCATGATTACCTTGGCTCATGCGAATCGTTTACCTGTAACTATTCAATACCCCTACGAAAAATTGATCATATCAGAACGTTTCCGAGGCCGAATCCACTTTGAATTTGATAAATGCATTGCTTGTGAAGTATGTGTTCGTGTATGTCCTATAGATCTACCCGTTGTTGATTGGAAATTGGAAACTAATATTCGAAAAAAACGACTACTTAATTACAGTATTGATTTTGGAATCTGTATATTTTGTGGTAATTGCGTTGACTATTGTCCCACAAATTGTTTATCAATGACTGAAGAATATGAGCTTTCTACTTATGATCGTCACCAATTGAATTATAATCAAATTGCTTTAGGTCGGTTACCGGTGTCAATAATTGACGATTACACAATTCGAACAATTTCTTCGAATTTACCACAAATCAAAAATGTATAAAACTCTTGATTCAAAAAACATTTACAAATTCAAATTTTTTTGGATTTAAAGGAATGAGGTTTTTGCTCGGTCAATATAAAAATAAAAGAACGGCGAGAATCGTAGCTTCATTTTGACTGAAAATTATTTCTATTCAAATAATGATTTCAAAATGGATAGTTTCAACCTGTACTTTCCAGAATAAGAGTAGCCCAATAATTGTATCTACATCAATCTACACCATCGCCATTAAAATTTCATTCAATTAAGAAGTATCCTCTATTTTTAGGATAACTCGTTTTTTCCTGGGCGGGTCAAAAAAAAAGGCATGAAAATTTTCGATTTCTTTTTTCTATAAAATCAAATGGATTTACCTGGACCAATATATGATTTTCTTTTAGTCTTTCTGGGATCGGGTCTTATATTAGGAAGTCTGGCAGTAGTATTACTTCCGAATCCAATTTATTCGGCCTTTTCATTAGGATTGGTTCTTTTTTGTATATCCTTATTCTATATTCTATCAAACTCCTATTTTGTAGCTGCTGCGCAGCTCCTTATTTATGTGGGAGCTATAAATGTTTTAATTATTTTTGCTGTAATGTTCGTGAATGATTCAGAATATTACAAAGATTTTCGTCTTTGGACCATTGGGGATCGAGTTACTTCGGTGGTTTGTACAAGTCTTTTTATTTTACTAATTATTACTATTCTAGATACGTCCTGGTATGGGATCCTTTGGACTACAAAATCAAATCAGATTATAGAACAAGATTTGATAAGTAATAGTCAACAAATTGGAATTCATTTATCAACAGGTTTTTTTCTTCCATTTGAACTTATTTCAATAATTATTTTGGTGGCTTTAATAGGTGCAATTGCTATAGCTCGTCAATAATCAACCTTTTAAACGAGTAATTAAAATAGAATTAATGGAAAATTAATGTTATAATTCGTTAATTTTCATTCCTGTCTAAAATGAAATATAGAATGAAAGAGTTTTAGTTTTATATTGATAGATTACCAATCTATTCTCTTGTTTTATTCCATACTTGTTAGAATTGAATCGATTGAATTATTGTTCAGATTAAAATGAATCAAGATTGATAAGGAGTTGGTTAATGATGCTCGAACATACACTTGTTTTGAGTGCCTATTTATTTTCCATTGGTGTCTATGGATTGATTACAAGTCGAAATATGGTTAGAGCCCTTATGTGTCTTGAACTTATATTAAATTCAGTTAATATCAATTTTGTAACATTTTCTAATATTTTTGATAATCGTCAATTAAGGGGAGACATTTTCTCCATTTTTGTTATAGCTATTGCAGCCGCTGAAGCAGCCATTGGACTGGCTATCGTTTCATCAATTTATCGCAACAGAAAATTAATTCGTATTAACCAATCCAATTTGTTGAATAAATAATATTAAGTATGTAAATGGGAGTTTGAGTATTCCTAAATTGATTCAAATTAGCAGGTTTGATAGATAGGGGTAAGGTATGATCGTGGTTGCAAAAACATAAGAAATCAAAGTCTTTTGGCCTTCGCTCCTAAACTAATTAACTAATTCAGAAGTAGATTGATTCTGATTACTCATTGATTCGTCTGGTATCTAAAGATAGGATTCATTTATAAGTTAGTTTACTAGACCGAAAATTTATGACGTTCAAAATATAGATCCAATGTCACATTCAGTAAAGATTTATGATACATGTATAGGATGTACTCAATGTGTCCGAGCGTGCCCCACCGATGTATTAGAAATGATACCCTGGGACGGATGTAAAGCTAAACAAATAGCTTCCGCCCCAAGGACTGAGGACTGTGTTGGTTGTAAGAGATGTGAATCCGCCTGTCCAACAGATTTTTTAAGCGTGCGAGTTTATTTATGGCATGAAACAACTCGCAGTATGGGTCTAGCTTATTGACATATTCCATAAAATTCTACTTGAATTCATTTTTTTTACCGACAAAACCCGTGCTCAATTGAGCACGGGTTTTTCTGGTCCAAGTGTATTTTGTCTTTACCACGAATCATTTTCCTTTGTTAACAATAATTGTGGTCTTGCCAATATTTCTAGGTTCCTTAATTTTCTTTCTTCCGCATAGAGGAAATAGAGCAATCCGTTGGTATACTATATCAATTTCTATATTAGAACTTCTTCTAACGACTTATGCATTCTGTTATCATTTCCAACCGGATGATCCATTAATCCAACTAGTGCAGGATTATAAATGGATAAATTCTTTTGATTTCCATTGGAGATTAGGAATAGATGGACTTTCTATAGGACCTATTTTACTGACGGGATTCATCACCACTTTAGCTACTTTAGCTGCTTGGCCAGTTACTCGAGATTCTCGATTATTTCATTTCCTGATGTTAGCAATGTACAGTGGACAAATAGGATTATTTTCTTCTCGGGACCTTTTACTTTTTTTCCTCATGTGGGAGTTAGAATTAATTCCCGTTTATCTACTTGTATCCATGTGGGGAGGAAAAAAACGTCTGTACTCGGCGACAAAATTTATTTTGTACACGGCGGGGGGTTCCATTTTTCTTTTAATGGGAGCTCTGGGTATTGGTTTATATGGTTCTACCGAACCAACATTCAATTTGGAAATATTAGCCAACCAGGCCTATCCTGTGGTCTTGGAAATATTATTATATATTGGATTTTTTATTTCTTTTGCTGTCAAATTGCCAATCATACCCCTACATACATGGTTACCAAATACTCATGGAGAAGCACATTATAGTACTTGTATGCTTTTGGCCGGGATCTTATTAAAAATGGGAGCGTATGGATTAGTTCGGATCAATATGGAATTATTTTCTCATGCTCATTCTATATTTTCTCCTTGGTTTATGATAGTAGGTGCAATACAAATAATCTATGCAGCTTCAACATCTATTGGTCAACGAAATTTAAAAAAAAGAATAGCCTATTCTTCTGTATCTCATATGGGTTTCCTCATTATAGGAATAGGTTCTATCACCGATATGGGACTGAACGGGGTTCTTTTACAAATAATCTCTCATGGATTTATTGGTGCTGTACTTTTTTTCTTGGCTGGAACAACTTATGATAGAATACGTTTTGTTTATCTTGACGAGATGGGTGGAATAGCTATCCCAATGCCAAAGATATTCATGATGTTCAGTAGTTTTTCGATGGCCTCCCTTGCATTACCGGGTATGAGTGGTTTTGTTGCCGAATTAATAGTCTTTTTTGGACTAATTACTAGTCCAAAATATCTTCTAATGACAAAACTCCTAATTACTTTTGTAATGGCAATTGGAATGCTATTAACTCCTATTTATTTCTTATCTATGTTACGCCAGATGTTCTATGGATACAAGATATTTAATGTTTCAAACTCTTATTTTTTTGATTCTGGACCACGAGAGTTATTCCTTTCAATCTCTATTTTTTTACCTGTACTAGGTATTGGTATGTATCCCGATTTCGTTCTTTCACTATCAGTTGAAAAGGTTGAAGTTATTCTATCTAATTCTTTTTGTAGATAGTTTTTATGAATAAAAAAAAAACAAAAAATCTTATTTTTTCAAAAGTGTTCGTTGTACAATGACAAAAAGAAGGCTTTTTCTTCTTCTCTTACGTTAAGTAGAAAAAAGGGCAATCTAAATCGGCGAGAGCCCGGTGAATCACTACAATATTTGATGCACTAGGCTCTCGCCGGTTTACACTCTGATATGTGCCGTAGACTTTTCTATTCCTATTTTTAATAACCACACTTTTGGATTTTGAATTCACCAATTAGATGTTGATATAAATGAACCATAACTATGTAGTCCTATTCCTAATAGATTGACCCCAAAATAGCATATCCAAATTAGAAGAAAGCCAATAGACGCTACAATCGCTGAATTTGTACCCTTTAATTTGATATTTGTTCGAGTATGTAAATAACTCGCAAATACGATCCAAGTAATAAAAGCCCAAGTTTCTTTTGGGTCCCAACTCCAATAGGATCCCCATGCTTCATTAGCCCATACTGCTCCAGAAAGAATTCCTATTGTTAAAAAGATAAATCCTAGACTAATAATTCGATAACTCCAATAATCCAATTGTTGAATCAATTGTGACTTGTAATAATTCTTTTTGGAAAAGAAAGAAATATTTTGTAAAACATTATTTCGTTCATTCATGTATTCCATTTCAACAACGAAAAATGACTTATTAAAATTTAATAAATGATTATTCGTAGAAAAAAGAGAAAGCTTCTTTCTAACTGTAATGACTAGAAGCGATACTGATAATAGTGATCCACATAAAAGGGCCGCATAGCCTAATATCATCATACTTACGTGCATTATTAGCCACTCAGATTGAAGAGCAGGTACTAAGGTTGTGGATTCATGTATTTCAGTTAAAATACCCGAAGTAGCAACGCCCTGGGTCAAAATAGCACTTGGGCCAATTATTGTGTTTAGAATTTTTGGATTTTGTTTCAAATATGAAACTATATGAATAAGGGAAAAACTCCATGAAAGAAAGAGTAATGATTCATATAAATCACTTAGTGGAAAATGCCTCGAATGAATCCAACGAGTCATTAATAATCCTGTTATACAAAAAAAAGTCATTATCAGGCCATTCTCGGATGAATCATATAGTTTTATGATTTCATCCACTAAAAAGATTATCAAATAAGTTGTAATTATAATTGAAACGATCGAAAAAGAAATATGAGTTAATATATGCTCTAAGATTGAGAATATCATAAAAGAGTCCCTTAATTATAAATTAGAAAGTCGGGAATTGAGTTCATTATAGGATCTAGTTCCTTTGTTTTAGGAAATGACATGCCGCCACCCGGACTCGAACCGAGATGCTCTAGCACTGCTTCCTAAGAGCAGCGTGTCTACCAATTTCACCATAGCGGCTTGTCTTAAACTCATAATAGCCTATGAATAAACATTCGTCTAGATTGAAGAATTCAATTGGGTGCAATATTTTTTACAAATTGATGAAAAAATTCCTTCAAATAAGTGTTTGAAGGTTCATTATTTGCATTTAGGGTCTTAGTTTTATTGTATATTTTATACTCTCCTCGACTTGAATCCTTGTAAAAGGAGATGGTACTACTATGAATTAAGGAATAGAACCCCCCCAAAAAAAAACTTTTTTTGAATTCGGTAAGGTAATTCTTATTCCACTTATTAAAGTTACTTATTATAAGACTTATTATAATTATAATATAAGATAATATAAGAGTGAACTAAATTCCATTCCCTATTGATTAACTCAACAGGGAATGGAATTCGAGGATTTGATTTTCGAAATGAAATGAGTCCATTTTTGAGTCAGACCAATTAAGATTATTCTAACCTTAGTAGATATTTTATTTCTTTGTCGCACAAAAACTTTTTGAATTCCCGGTAGAAAGAGATTTTGCTAAGGAAAACGCTTTTAACGCTGCCCAATACCCCTTCCCCTTCCAAAAATTTTTACGAATACGCTTTTTTGATGCAGAAGTACGTTTTTTTGGAACTGCCATTTTAATAAAAATGAAGAGATTGCTCATCGATATAGTTGGATGTGAAAGACATTTATTGGTCAAATAAGATTTTCGCCTTTATATTTTCATTTTGTCTAATTAATTATTTATGTATTTTTTGTATTTTTTTATAAACAAAAATCAAAAAGAGATAGATAATAGATAAGAGGAGTGAAAGATATAGAAAAATTACATAAGATATCACTAAAAAAAGAATATTCTTGTTTTTGAGAAACTTGTCAAACTCAGGAAAATATGCCTAATTTGACTTGAATTTTCAAATTTGAAAGGGACTAGTAATTAATCTCGTTCTTTTATATGATTTTAAAAATTCAAAAATTTTATTAGGTTAATTTAGTGCATATCTTCATCTTTTTGTTATCTCCTTTCAAAAGAGATAAGGTCCGGTCAATCAGAAACAATTAATACTAATTAAAAATTAAAAAACTTTTTTATGGAACAGACATATCAATATGTGTGGATTATACCTTTCCTTCCACTTCCAGTTCCTATGTTAATAGGAGTGGGACTTCTTCTTTTTCCGACAGCAACAAAAAATCTTCGTCGTCTATGGTCTTTTCCGACTATTTTATTGTTAAGTATAGTTATGATTTTTTCAACTAATCTATCTATTGAGCAAATAAATAGTGGTTCGATTTATCAATATGTATGGTCTTGGGTGTTCGATAATGATTTTTCTTTAGAATTCGGCTACTTGATCGATCCACTTAGTTCTATTATGTTAATGTTAATCACTACTGTTGGAATTACAGTTCTCATTTATAGTGATAATTATATGACTCACGATCAAGGATACTTGAGATTTTTTGCTTATATGAGTTTTTTCAGTACTTCCATGTTGGGATTAGTTACTAGTTCGAATTTGATACAAATTTATATTTTTTGGGAATTGGTTGGAATGTGTTCTTACCTATTAATAGGGTTTTGGTTCACACGACCTCCTGCAGCAAATGCTTGTCAAAAAGCCTTTGTAACTAATCGTATAGGGGATTTTGGTTTATTGTTAGGAATTTTTTGTTCTTTTTGGATAACGGGTAGTTTTGAATTTCGGGATTTATTTGAAATATTCAATAACTTGGTTTATAATAATAATAATGAAGTCAATTCTCCGTTTGTTATTTTGTGTGCTGTTCTATTATTTATCGGTGCAGTTGCTAAATCTGCACAATTTCCGCTTCATGTATGGTTACCCGATGCTATGGAGGGGCCTACTCCTATTTCGGCTCTTATCCATGCTGCTACTATGGTAGCAGCGGGTATTTTCCTTGTAGCTCGCCTTCTTCCTCTTTTCGTAGTTATACCTTATATAATGAATTTCATCTCGTTGATAGGTATAATCACAGTATTATTAGGAGCTACTTTAGCTCTTGCTCAAAAAGACATTAAAAGAGGTTTAGCCTATTCGACAATGTCTCAATTGGGTTATATGATGTTAGCTCTAGGAATGGGATCTTATCGAAGTGCTTTATTTCATTTGATTACTCATGCTTATTCTAAAGCATTATTATTTTTAGGATCTGGGTCCGTTATTCATTCAATGGAAACTATTGTTGGTTATTCTCCGGATAAAACTCAGAACATGGTTTTTATGGGCGGTTTAACAAAATATGTACCGATTACCAAAACTTCTTTTCTATTAGGTACATTTTCTCTTTGTGGCATCCCACCTCTTGCTTGTTTTTGGTCAAAAGATGAAATTCTTAATGATAGTTGGTTCTATTCGCCTTTTTTCGCAATAGTAGCTTGGGCCACGGCAGGATTAACCACATTTTACATGTTTCGGATCTATTTACTTACTTTTGAGGGGCATTTAAATGTTCATTTTCAAAGTTACAGCGTCAACCAAAATACCTTTTTATATTCAATATCTCTATGGGGTAAAGGATGTTCAAAAAGGATTCACAAGAATATCTCTTTATTAAGAATGAATAATAATATG